GTTCATGTAGCTTAATTACAAAAGCAAAGCACTGAAAATGCTTAGATGAGTCTTTACGACTCCATAAACACTAAAGGTTTGGTCCTAGCCTTCCTATTAGTTGTTAGCAAATTTACACATGCAAGTTTCCGCATTCCTGTGAGAATACCCTCTAAATCATTATGATTAAAAGGAGTAGGTATCAAGCACACTTATTTATAAGTAGCTAATGACATCTTGCCTAGCCACACCCCCACGGGAAACAGCAGTGATAAAAATTAAGCCATAAACGAAAGTTTGACTAAGTTATGTTAACATTAGGGTTGGTCAATTTCGTGCCAGCCACCGCGGTCATACGATTAACCCAAATTAATAGGCTACGGCGTAAAGCGTGTTTAGGAAAATATCTAAAATAAAGATAAAAATTAACTAGGCCGTAGAAAGCAACAGTTAAAATTAAAATACACTACGAAAGTGACTTTATTATTTCTGATTACACGATAGCCAAGACCCAAACTGGGATTAGATACCCCACTATGCTTGGCCCTAAACTTAGGTGATTATTTAACAAAATCACCCGCCAGAGAACTACTAGCAATAGCTTAAAACTCAAAGGACTTGGCGGTGCTTTATATCCATCTAGAGGAGCCTGTTCTATAATCGATAAACCCCGATAAACCTCACCACCTCTTGCTAATACAGCTTATATACCGCCATCTTCAGCAAACCCTAAAAAGGAAGAATAGTAAGCTCAAATATTTTACATAAAAACGTTAGGTCAAGGTGTAGCTTATGAGGTGGAAAGAAATGGGCTACATTTTCTATCCCTAGAATATACGAAAGTTTTTATGAAACTAAAAACTAAAGGAGGATTTAGTAGTAAGTTAAGAATAGAGTGCTTAACTGAATTAGGCCATGAAGCACGCACACACCGCCCGTCACCCTCTTCAAGTACTTACTACCTATTTATATATAATTAACAGCAGATAGTATTAGAAGAGATAAGTCGTAACAAGGTAAGCATACTGGAAAGTGTGCTTGGACGAATCAAAGTGTAGCTTAAATAAAGCATCTGACTTACACTCAGAAGATTTCATTAATTATGACCACTTTGAACTAAAGCTAGCCCAAACGATAAGCAACCCGCAAAACTATTTTAACAAATATAAAACAAAACATTTATCCCTTTAAAGTATAGGAGATAGAAATTAACTTCTGGCGCTATAGAGAAAGTACCGTAAGGGAACGACTGAAAGATAAATTAAAAGTATAAAACAGCAAAGATTACCCCTTGTACCTTTTGCATAATGATTTAACTAGAACAACCCCAGCAAAGAGACCTGAAGCTGGTAACCCCGAAACCAGACGAGCTATTCATGAACAGCTGTAAGAGCAAATTCATCTATGTGGCAAAATAGTGAAAAGATTTATGAATAGGGGTGAAAAGCCAACCGAGCCTGGTGATAGCTGGTTGTCCAGATAAGAATTTTAGTTCAACTTTAAATTTACTATTCAGAAATCTTAATCATCATCCGTAAATTTAAATGTTAGTCCAAAGGGGTACAGCTCTTTGGATCAGGATACAACCTTTATTAGAGAGTAAATTAATTTAATAACCATAGTTGGCCTAAAAGCAGCCACCAATTAAGAAAGCGTTCAAGCTCAACAATTTTATTACCCTTAATGTAATTAATATTATTCAACTCCTAACCCGACACTGGACTAATCTATAATATTATAGAAGAAATACTGTTAATATGAGTAACAAGATTTAAATCTCCTAGCACAAGCATATATCAGAACAAATACTAGCTGATAGTTAACAGCCAAATAAATAAATCCTAACAATTGAAACTTTATTCCATCACTGTTAATCCAACACAGGTGTGCATTAAGGAAAGATTAAAAGAAGTAAAAGGAACTCGGCAAACATAAACCCCGCCTGTTTACCAAAAACATCACCTCTAGCATTATTAGTATTAGAGGCACTGCCTGCCCAGTGACAATTGTTTAACGGCCGCGGTATCCTGACCGTGCAAAGGTAGCATAATCATTTGTTCCTTAAATAGGGACTTGTATGAATGGCCACACGAGGGTTTAACTGTCTCTTACTTCCTATCAGTGAAATTGACCTTTCCGTGAAGAGGCGGAAATAAACAAATTAGACGAGAAGACCCTATGGAGCTTTAATTTATCTATACCAACAGAATAACTTTACATCCATCAAGGACTAACACTCATTCTAACTGGTTAGAAAATTTCGGTTGGGGTGACCTCGGAGTATAAATTAACCCCCGAGAAGAATTACCAAGACTGACAAGTCAAAGTTTCAAATATTAATTGATCCAGTCTAACTGATCAACGAAACAAGTTACCCTAGGGATAACAGCGCAATCCTATTCTAGAGTCCTTATCGACAATAGGGTTTACGACCTCGATGTTGGATCAGGACATCCTAATGGTGCAGCAGCTATTAATGGTTCGTTTGTTCAACGATTAAAGTCCTACGTGATCTGAGTTCAGACCGGAGTAATCCAGGTCGGTTTCTATCTATTTAATATTTCTCCCAGTACGAAAGGACAAGAGAAATGGGGCCAACTCCCTACCGAGCGCCCTCAAGCTAATAAATGATATTATCTCAATTTAATAAACTTAATATATATATATTAACCTTAGACCAAGGTTTTTTGTTAGAGTGGCAGAGCCCGGTAATTGCGTAAAACTTAAACCTTTATAACCAGAGGTTCAATTCCTCTCTCTAACAACATGTTTATTATTAATCTCTTCACAACAATTGTTCCAATCCTTCTCGCAGTAGCATTTTTAACATTAGTTGAACGAAAAGTATTGGGCTACATACAATTACGAAAAGGGCCAAACATCGTAGGGCCATATGGACTTCTGCAACCAATTGCAGACGCAGTAAAATTATTTACTAAAGAACCATTAAAACCCCTAACTTCTTCCATTTCAATATTTATTATAGCACCCATTCTAGCACTTACCCTAGCCCTAACTATATGAATTCCACTACCCATACCATATTCCCTAATCAATATAAATCTAGGTGTACTATTTCTACTAGCTATATCAAGCCTATCTGTATATTCAATTTTATGATCAGGATGAGCTTCCAATTCTAAATACGCTTTAATTGGAGCCCTACGGGCCGTAGCACAAACCATTTCATATGAAGTAACACTAGCAATTATTCTACTATCAGTACTACTTATAAGTGGATCCTTCACCTTAAACAATTTAATTATTACGCAAGAATATTCCTGACTTTTATTATCAACATGACCGTTAGCCATAATATGATATATTTCCACCCTAGCAGAAACAAATCGGGCCCCATTTGACCTAACAGAAGGTGAGTCCGAATTAGTCTCAGGATTTAACGTCGAATATGCAGCAGGTCCATTTGCACTATTTTTCCTAGCAGAATATGCCAACATTATTATAATAAATGTTCTCACTACTACACTATTCCTAGGAGCATTCCATACCATATACCACCCCCAATTATATTCCATCAACTTTTCTACCAAAGCAATTCTCCTTACAATCACCTTTTTATGAGTACGAGCATCATACCCTCGATTCCGATATGATCAACTCATACATCTACTATGAAAAAACTTCCTTCCCCTTACATTAGCACTATGTATATGACACGTTTCCCTACCCATTTTTTCATCAAGTATTCCACCCCAAACATAAGAAATATGTCTGATAAAAGAGTTACTTTGATAGAGTAAAAAATAGAGGTTTAAATCCTCTTATTTCTAGAACTATAGGAATTGAACCTACTCTTGAGAAATCAAAAATCTCCGTGCTACCATATTACACCAAACTCTAAGTAAGGTAAGCTAAATTAAGCTATCGGGCCCATACCCCGAAAATGTCGGTTAATACCTTCCCCTACTAATTAATCCTCTAATCCTAATTATAATTTCACTTACCATTTTAATAGGCACCATAATCGTAATAATAAGCTCACACTGATTCATAATCTGACTCGGCTTCGAGATAAATATAATAGCAATTATCCCAATACTTATAAAAAATTATAATCCACGATCAATAGAGGCTTCCACAAAATATTTTATAACACAAGCAACTGCATCAATAATCCTAATATTAGCTATCCTTATTAACCTTTTATATACAGGTCAATGAACAATTATAAATATTACTAATCCAATAGCATCAATACTCATAACACTAGCTTTAGTTATAAAATTAGGCCTTTCACCCTTCCACTTTTGAGTTCCAGAAGTAACACAAGGAGTCTCATTATATCCAGGCATAATCTTACTTACATGACAAAAAATCGCCCCATTATCCATTCTATTCCAAATTCAATCCTCCATCAACTTACAAATATTACTAACTATATCTCTCCTGTCCATCCTTATTGGTGGCTGAGGAGGATTAAATCAAACTCAACTACGAAAAATTATAGCCTATTCATCCATCGCCCATATAGGATGAATAACGGCTATTTTAGCCTACAATCCATCCATTATACTTCTAAATTTACTAGTTTATATAACCATAACTATCTCCACATTCATGCTTTTTATTCACTCATCAGCCACTACAACACTATCATTATCCCACACATGAAACAAATCACCAATTATCGCAATCCTCATCTTAACAACCATAATATCATTAGGAGGACTCCCACCACTAACTGGATTTATACCTAAATGAATTATTATTCAAGAACTGACAAAAAATAACAGCATTATTTTACCTACAACAATAGCCATCTTATCCCTCCTAAACTTATTTTTTTACATACGATTAGCCTATTCAACCTCCCTTACCATATTCCCAACAACAAACAATAATAAATTAAAATGACAATTTGAAAATATAAATCAAACCCCCCTTATAGCCCCTATAATTATTATTTCAACCATACTTTTACCATTAACACCAGCCCTAATTTTAATATATTAGAAATTTAGGTTACGTTAGACCAAGAGCCTTCAAAGCTCTAAGCAAGTATAATTTACTTAATTTCTGAACAATAAGGATTGCAAGACTTTATCCTACATCAGCTGAATGCAAATCAACTACTTTAATTAAGCTAAATCCTTTCTAGATTGGTGGGCTTTCATCCCACGAAATTTTAGTTAACAGCTAAATACCCTAAACAACTGGCTTCAATCTACTTCTCCCGCCTTGAAAAAATAAAGGAAAGGCGGGAGAAGCCCCGGCAGAATTGAAGCTGCTCCTTTGAATTTGCAATTCAATATGATTATTCACCACAGGGCTGTGGTAAAAAGAGGACTTAACCTCTGTCTTTAGATTTACAGTCTAATGCTTATCTCAGCCATATTACCTATGTTCGTAACCCGTTGATTATTTTCAACTAACCATAAAGATATCGGCACATTATATATGGTATTTGGTGCTTGAGCAGGCATGGTAGGTACTGCCCTCAGCATTTTAATCCGTGCTGAACTAGGTCAACCAGGCGCCTTATTAGGCGACGATCAAATTTATAATGTAATCGTTACTGCCCACGCTTTTGTTATAATTTTCTTTATAGTTATACCTATTATGCTAGGGGGATTTGGAAACTGACTAATTCCCTTAATAATTGGTGCCCCAGATATAGCATTCCCTCGAATAAATAATATAAGTTTTTGATTATTACCCCCATCATTCCTACTTTTACTAGCCTCATCAACCGTTGAAGCTGGGGCAGGAACCGGTTGAACCGTTTATCCTCCCTTAGCTGGAAACTTAGCCCACGCTGGAGCTTCCGTTGATCTAGCAATTTTCTCTTTACATTTAGCAGGAGTTTCTTCAATCTTAGGCTCAATTAATTTTATTACAACTATTATTAATATAAAACCCCCAGCTATGACCCAATACCAAACACCATTATTTGTGTGATCAGTATTAATTACAGCAGTACTACTTCTCCTATCACTTCCAGTTCTTGCAGCTGGTATTACAATACTATTAACAGACCGCAATTTAAATACCACTTTCTTTGACCCTGCTGGAGGTGGAGACCCTATTTTATATCAACACTTATTCTGATTTTTTGGTCATCCTGAAGTTTATATTCTTATTCTCCCAGGCTTTGGCTTAATCTCTCACATTGTTACTTATTATTCAGGTAAAAAAGAGCCTTTCGGATATATAGGAATAGTCTGAGCGATAATATCAATCGGTTTCCTTGGCTTCATTGTATGAGCCCATCATATATTTACAGTTGGCCTTGATGTAGACACCCGAGCATACTTCACATCTGCAACAATAATTATTGCCATTCCTACTGGAGTAAAAGTTTTTAGCTGACTTGCTACTCTACATGGAGGTAATATTAAATGATCTCCTGCAATACTATGAGCACTAGGCTTTATTTTCCTTTTTACAGTAGGTGGCTTAACTGGAATTGTTCTAGCCAATTCATCTTTAGATATCGTGTTACACGATACATACTATGTAGTCGCCCATTTCCACTATGTATTATCTATAGGGGCAGTCTTTGCCATTATCGCAGGTTTCGTCCATTGATTTCCTCTATTTACAGGATATACTCTAAGCTCTACTTGAGCAAAAATTCATTTTGCTATTATATTTGTTGGTGTTAATATAACATTTTTTCCTCAACACTTTCTTGGATTATCAGGTATACCACGACGTTACTCTGATTATCCAGATGCATATACAACATGAAATACAGTATCTTCAATAGGATCTTTTATTTCTCTTACAGCCGTTGTAGTAATAGTTTTTATAATCTGAGAAGCATTCGCCTCAAAACGAGAAGTTACATCAGTTGAACTAACCACTACAAATATTGAATGATTATATGGCTGCCCCCCACCATTCCACACCTTCGAAGAACCTGTTTATGTAAACTCAAAATAATCTAAGAAAGGAAGGAATCGAACCCCCTAAAATTGGTTTCAAGCCAACACCATAACCATTATGTCTTTCTCAATAATGAGGTATTAGTAAAATATTACATAATTTTGTCAAAATTAAATTATAGGTGAAACCCCTTTATACCTTTATGGCATACCCTTTCCAAATAGGCCTACAAGATGCAACCTCCCCAATCATAGAGGAGTTGATAAGCTTCCATGACCATGCTCTCATAATTGTTTTCTTAATTAGTTCTTTAGTCCTTTATATTATTTCCTCCATATTAACTACAAAGCTAACACATACAAGCACAATAGATGCACAAGCAGTAGAAACAATTTGAACTATCTTACCAGCAATTATCCTTATTCTCATCGCCTTACCATCCTTACGAATTCTTTATATAATAGACGAAATTAACAATCCTACTTTAACCGTAAAAACAGTAGGTCACCAATGATATTGAAGTTATGAGTATACTGATTATGATGAACTAAATTTTGACTCTTATATAATTCCAACCACTGATTTAAAACCGGGAGACCTTCGTCTACTCGAAGTAGATAACCGGGCAGTTCTACCAATAGAGATAACTGTACGAGTTCTAATTACATCTGAAGACGTATTACATTCATGAGCCGTCCCTTCTCTTGGATTAAAAACTGATGCTATCCCCGGACGTCTTAATCAAACAACATTATTAGCCACCCGACCAGGCCTTTATTATGGTCAATGCTCTGAAATTTGTGGTTCTAATCATAGCTTTATACCAATTGTACTTGAACTAGTTCCCCTAAAAGTCTTCGAAAAATGATCCTCTTCAATACTATAATTTCATCAAGAAGCTAATTAAGCATTAACCTTTTAAGTTAAAGATTGAGAGTCATTATCCTCTCCTTGATGGTATGCCACAACTTGATACCTCCACATGGTTTATCACTATTATATCAATAATTATAACATTATTTATTGTATTTCAACTAAAACTATCAAAATATATTTATCCTATAAATCCAGAACTTAAATCCTTAACCACACTTAAACATAAAAACCCTTGAGAGACAAAATGAACGAAAATTTATTCGCCTCTTTCGCTACCCCAACAATAATAGGCCTTCCTATTGTTATTTTAATTATTTTATTTCCCAGCATCATATTTCCAGCTCCTAATCGATTAATTAGTAACCGATTAGTTGCCCTTCAACAATGATTAATTCAATTAACATCCAAGCAAATGATGACAATCCATAACCAAAAGGGACAAACATGAACCCTAATATTAATCTCCCTTATCCTTTTCATCGGGTCTACTAACTTACTAGGATTATTGCCACATTCATTTACACCTACAACTCAACTCTCAATAAATTTAGGTATAGCTATCCCTCTTTGAGCTGGAACTGTAATTACTGGATTTCGCCATAAAACAAAAGCATCTTTAGCTCATTTTCTTCCTCAAGGAACACCTTTACCATTAATTCCTATACTAATTATTATCGAAACTATCAGTCTATTTATTCAACCCATAGCCCTTGCTGTCCGATTGACAGCAAATATTACAGCAGGACATTTATTGATTCATCTAATCGGAGGAGCTACCCTTGTATTAATAAGCATTAGCCCAGTTACAGCCTTCATTACTTTCATTATCCTAGTAATACTCACAGTATTAGAATTCGCTGTAGCCTTAATTCAAGCCTACGTCTTCACCCTTTTAGTAAGCCTTTATCTGCATGATAACACATAATGACCCACCAAACTCATGCTTACCACATAGTTAATCCTAGCCCTTGACCCCTGATAGGAGCGCTTTCAGCTTTATTATTAACATCAGGATTAGTAATATGATTTCATTTTAATTCTATACTCTTAATATCAATTGGTTTACTAGCCAACACATTAACCATATATCAATGATGACGAGATATTGTACGTGAAGGTACTTTTCAAGGACACCATACCCCAATTGTCCAAAAAGGCCTTCGATATGGAATAATCCTTTTCATTATTTCAGAAGTATTCTTTTTTGCTGGTTTCTTTTGAGCATTTTATCACTCCAGTTTAGCCCCAACTCATGAACTAGGCGGTTATTGACCACCCGCAGGAATTAACCCACTAAACCCCCTTGAAGTCCCACTACTTAATACCTCTGTTTTACTTGCTTCAGGTGTGTCAATTACATGAGCACATCATAGTCTCATAGAAGGTAATCGCAAACATACAATTCAAGCATTATTTATTACAATTGCACTTGGTGTATACTTTACATTTCTTCAAGCAGCCGAATACTATGAAGCTCCTTTTACTATTTCAGATGGAATTTATGGATCAACATTCTTTATAGCCACAGGTTTCCATGGATTCCACGTAATTGTAGGTTCCACCTTTCTTATAGTCTGTCTCTTACGACAACTTAAATTTCACTTTACATCAAAACACCATTTCGGTTTCGAAGCGGCAGCCTGATATTGACATTTTGTAGATGTAGTATGATTATTCCTTTATGTATCTATTTACTGATGAGGCTCATATTCTTTTAGTATTAAACAGTACTGCTGACTTCCAATCAGCCAGTCCCAGAAACTAACCTGGGAAAGAATAATTAACGTACTACTTACACTAATTATTAATACAATCTTATCTTCCATTTTAGTTTTAATCGCATTTTGACTTCCCCAATTAAATGTATATGCAGAAAAAGCTTCCCCTTACGAATGTGGATTTGACCCAATGGGTTCTGCGCGCTTGCCTTTTTCCATAAAATTCTTTTTAGTCGCCATTACTTTTCTTCTTTTTGACCTAGAAATTGCCCTTTTATTACCCCTTCCCTGAGCATCACAAACAAATTATCTCAACACTATAATTACCATGTCCTTAGCACTCATCATTTTATTAGCACTTAGCCTAGCATATGAATGATCACAAAAAGGACTTGAATGAACCGAATATAGTAATTAGTTTAAATAAAACAATTGATTTCGACTCATTAAACTGTGATTTACTTCACAATTACTAAATGTCTTTAGTCCACATAAATATTATACTAGCCTTCATAATCGCTATAGTCGGTCTGCTAATATATCGATCTCACTTAATATCATCCCTCCTATGTCTTGAAGGTATAATATTAACACTATTTATTATAGGGACTATTATAGTGCTTAACTTTAACTTCACATTGGCTAATATACTTCCTATTATCTTATTAGTATTTGCAGCCTGCGAAGCCGCAGTCGGACTGTCCCTCTTAGTTATAGTATCTAATACTTATGGTGTCGACTATGTCCAAAACTTAAATCTTCTTCAATGCTAAAAATTATTATTTCTACCATAATATTAATACCACTTACCTGATTATCTAATAACAAATTCTTATGAATCAATATTACCTCATACAGTCTATTAATTAGCCTAACAACATTACCTCTTTTTAACCAACCTAATAATAATCCTATTTATTTCTCTCCTGTATTCTTCTCAGATTCCTTATCAGCACCCCTCCTAGCCTTAACAACATGACTTCTACCACTTATACTTATAGCTAGCCAACATCACCTAATAAACGAGACAGAAACCCGAAAAAAACTCTACATTTCTATATTAATTCTACTTCAAACTTTCCTAATCATAACTTTCTCTGCCACTGAACTTATCTTATTCTATATTTTATTTGAAGCCACCTTAGTTCCCACTTTAATTATTATTACCCGATGAGGTAATCAAACAGAACGCCTAAACGCAGGACTATATTTCTTATTTTATACTTTAATTGGGTCATTACCACTTTTAGTAGCATTAATCTTTATTCAAAACATAATAGGAACTCTAAACTTTACTATAGCTCAAATATGAACACAAAACATTACAGATTCCTGATCAAATGACTTCCTATGATTAGCATGCATAATGGCATTTTTAGTAAAAATACCTATATATGGACTCCACCTATGACTTCCCAAAGCACATGTTGAGGCACCTATCGCAGGATCAATAGTATTAGCAGCAATTTTACTAAAATTAGGTGGCTATGGAATAATACGTATTACAATCTTGCTCGATCCTATCACAAAAACTATAGCCTATCCTTTCCTCCTCCTCTCCTTATGAGGTATAATTATAACCAGCTCTATCTGCCTCCGACAAACAGATCTTAAATCACTTATCGCATATTCATCAGTAAGTCATATAGCTTTAGTTATCGTAGCGGTCTTAATCCAAACACCCTGAAGCTATATAGGAGCCACAGCACTAATAATCGCACATGGACTCACATCCTCAATATTATTCTGCTTAGCTAATACTAACTACGAACGCATTCACAGTCGAACTATAATCTTAGCTCGAGGACTTCAAACTATTCTTCCTCTTATAGCAACATGATGATTTCTAGCTAGCTTAACCAACCTTGCCCTCCCTCCTACCATTAATCTTATTGGAGAATTATTTATCATATTATCCTCCTTTTCATGATCTAACTTTACAATAATTCTTATAGGATTAAATGTTGTAATCACTGCATTATATTCCCTCTATATACTTATTTTAACTCAACGAGGTAAATATTCACATCATATTAATACTATTAAACCATCCTTTACACGAGAAAATAGTTTAATAGCACTTCACATAATTCCACTATTACTTCTATCTTTTAATCCAAAACTAATTTTGGGTACTATATACTGTAAATATAGTTTAAAAAAAATATTAGATTGTGAATCTAATGACAGAAGCTAATATCTTCTTATTTACCGAGAAAGATTACAAGAACTGCTAATTCATGTTACCATATATAAAAATATGGCTTTCTTACACTTTTAAAGGATAGAAGTTATCCGTTGGTCTTAGGAACCAAAAAATTGGTGCAACTCCAAATAAAAGTAATAAACCTCTATTCATCTGCTTTATTAGCCACCCTCCTCATGTTAATCCTACCAGTAATTATATCCCTTTCCAACATTTACAAGACTAATCAATATCCATATTATGTCAAAACTATTATCTCTTATGCTTTCCTAACCAGTCTCATTCCCACTCTAATCTTCATTAACTCAGGCCATGAAACAGTAATTTCAAATTGACATTGAATAACAATCCAAACAATAAAACTCACACTTAGTTTTAAACTAGACTATTTCTCCATACTTTTTATTCCAGTAGCCCTCTTTGTTACATGATCCATTATAGAATTCTCTATATGATATATGCACTCAGACCCCTACATAAATCGATTCTTCAAATATCTACTCATATTCCTAATTACTATAATAATCCTTGTTACAGCCAACAATCTGTTTCAATTATTTATCGGGTGAGAAGGAGTAGGAATTATATCTTTTTTATTAATCGGATGATGATACGGACGAGCCGACGCCAATACAGCCGCTCTCCAAGCCATCCTGTATAACCGAATTGGGGATGTTGGATTTATTTTAGCTATAGCCTGATTCTTAACAAATTCAAACTCATGAGAACTTCAACAAATCTTTATACTTGATTCAAAACAAAACAACCTTGCACTCCTCGGCCTATTATTAGCCGCCACAGGTAAATCTGCCCAATTTGGACTACACCCATGATTACCTTCAGCAATAGAAGGTCCGACCCCTGTATCAGCTCTACTCCACTCAAGTACTATAGTCGTTGCAGGTATCTTTCTACTAATCCGATTTTATCCCCTATTAGAAAATAATACCTTTATTCAACCACTCATTTTATGTATAGGCGCAATTACTACTCTATTTACAGCAATCTGCGCATTAACCCAAAACGATATTAAAAAAATTGTAGCCTTCTCAACCTCTAGTCAACTTGGATTAATAATAGTTACCATCGGTATTAATCAACCCCACTTAGCATTCCTCCATATCTGTACACACGCCTTCTTCAAGGCCATACTATTTATATGCTCTGGATCAATTATTCACAGCCTAAACGACGAACAAGATATCCGAAAAATAGGAGGCCTATTTAAAGCTTTACCCTTCACTACAACCTCTTTAATTGTTGGAAGCCTCGCACTAACAGGAACACCATTCCTTACAGGATTTTATTCCAAAGATCTCATCATCGAAGCCGCCAACACGTCGTATACCAACGCCTGAGCCCTCCTAATTACACTCATTGCAACATCCCTAACAGCTATTTACAGCACACGAATTCTCTATTTTTCATTATTAAACCAACCCCGATGCTCCACCCTAATTATAGTTAATGAAAATAATCCACTACTAATTAATTCCATCAAACGCCTACTAATTGGAAGTATCTTCGCTGGTTTCATCATTTCATATAATATTACTCCAATAACCACTCCCCAAATAACTATACCATTCTACCTAAAACTTACTGCCCTTATTGTTACATTAACAGGATTCATCCTAGCCATAGAATTAAACCTAATAACACAAAATTTAAAATTATCAAAACCACATAATTACTTCATATTCTCAAATATACTAGGACATTTCCCAGTAACTATACACCGTCTACTACCCTCAACCAGCCTATTAATTAGCCAAAAGTTATCCTCCATATTATTAGATTTAACCTGAATAGAAATTATTTTACCCAAATCAATTTCTAACTTTCAAGCAACTTCCTCTATTATAGTATCAAACCAAAAAGGCCTAATTAAATTATACTTTTTATCCTTCCTAGTTACCCTTTTAACCGCCCTCATCATATTTAGTTTCCACGCGTAATCTCCATCACCACAACAATACATGTTACCAGTGATCAACCAGATACAATCGCTAACCAAAACCCATAACTGTATAACGCAGCAATTCCTATAGCTTCCTCACTAAAAAATCCTGAATCTCCTGTATCATAAATTACTCAATCCCCTTCCCCATTAAAATTTAAAATAATCTCAAACTTCACCTCCTCTTCCTCCAACATCAAATAAGTAACTAATATAACTTCCCCCACCAGTCCTAACAGAAACGTAAATAATACAATTTTATTAGACACTCATACCTCAGGGTATTCTTCTATAGCCATAGCCGTAGTATACCCAAACACAACCAACATACCTCCTAAATAAATTAAAAACACCATTAATCCTAAAAAAGATCCACCATAATTTAATACAATTCCACAACCAACCCCACCACTAACAATCAACCCTACACCCCCATAAATCGGAGAAGGTTTTGAAGAAAAACCAACAAAACTAACCACAAAAATGGTACTTAAAATAGTAACAATATATGTCATCATAATTTCCACATGGATCTAACCATGACCTATGACATGAAAAATCATCGTTGTTATTCAACTATAGAAACAATTATGACCAATATCCGAAAAACCCACCCTCTAATGAAAATTATTAACAGCTCATTTATTGATCTACCCGCTCCATCCAACATTTCATCATGATGAAACTTCGGTTCTCTATTAGGCGTCTGCCTAATTATTCAAATTTTAACCGGGTTATTCTTAGCAATACACTATACATCCGACACAATAACTGCCTTTTCATCAGTAACACATATCTGCCGGGATGTAAATTACGGCTGACTAATCCGCTACCTACATGCCAACGGAGCATCAATATTCTTTATCTGCTTATTCCTACATGTTGGACGAGGGCTTTACTACGGATCCTATATATTTCTAGAAACATGAAATATCGGAGTATTATTATTATTCGCAGTCATAGCTACGGCCTTTATAGGGTATGTTCTTCCATGAGGACAAATGTCTTTTTGAGGCGCAACAGTTATCACAAACCTTTTATCAGCAATCCCTTATATTGGCTCGGACCTCGTCCAATGAATCTGAGGTGGGTTTTCAGTAGACAAAGCAACACTCACACGATTTTTTGCCTTCCACTTCATTTTACCCTTCATTATTGCTGCCTTAGCCGGAGTTCACCTATTATTCCTCCACGAAACTGGTTCCAACAACCCCTCTGGACTATCATCAGATGCTGACAAAATCCCATTCCACCCTTATTATACAATTAAAGATATTCTAGGTGTTCTTCTACTAATTCTTGTATTAACATCATTAGTATTATTCTCCCCCGACCTATTAGGAGATCCCGATAATTATACACCAGCCAACCCCCTCAACACACCACCCCACATTAAACCAGAATGATATTTTCTATTTGCCTACGCTATCCTACGCTCAATTCCTAATAAATTAGGAGGAGTCCTAGCCCTAGTTCTATCTATTCTAATTCTAGCATTTATCCCACTACTCCATACATCAAAACAACGAAGCATAATATTCCGCCCATTTAGCCAATGCTTGTTCTGAATCTTAGTAGCAGACCTTATTACACTCACATGAATTGGCGGACAACCAGTTGAACACCCATTTATTATTATTGGCCAATTAGCATCAATCCTATATTTCCTCCTTATCCTAGTAATTATACCAATCACCAGCTTATTTGAAAATAACTTATTAAAATGAAGAGTCTTTGTAGTATAATTATTACACTGGTCTTGTAAACCAGAAATGGAGATTTTTCACCTCCCTAAGATATCAAGGAGAAGGCATTAGCCCCACCTCCAACACCCAAAGCTGGAATTCTAATTTAAACTACTCCTTGCAACACAATCAACACTCACTTACAAACTTTATAATTTTTAAATGATATATTATCAAACCTTAAACTTACCTATCTACAAGCTCTATCCATTTTAATATATTAACTCTTTCTATAGACGTCAATATATCACACATAAATTCATGAAATAAATATACACTATCCATTATAAACATGTATATATATATATACATATATAAACTATAAACATGTATATATATATATACATATATAAACTATGACTTCTACACGCAGGTGTACACATATTATGCAAACTGCACATCAAATTGTACTTCATGTACATATTACGGTGTATCTTACATAATGCATATTATGCAAATTGTACATTAAATATATTCCTCATGCATATAAGCATGTACATATTATGGTGTATTTTACATAATGCATATTATGTAAATCGTACATTAAACTATATTCCTCATGCATATAAGCATGTACATATTATGGTGTATTTTACATAATGCATATTATGTAAATCGTACATTAAACTATATTCCTCATGCATATAAGCATGTACATATTATGGTGTATTTTGCATAATACATATTATGTAAATCGTACATTAAATTATATACCCCATGCATATAAGCATGTACATACTATGCTTTATCTTGCATAATACATATTATTCATATCGTACATAGCACATTCTATTACGTAAGTCAATTTCAACCCGCATATCACCTCCAATAGGTTATCTATTAATCACCAACTCACGTGAAACCATCAACCCTTGCGAGCAGGATACTCTTTCTTGATCTGAGCCCATTCAATGTAGAGTTTCTATTTCTCACACTTTATCTGGCATCTGGTTCTTACTTCAGGACCATCTCACCTAAAATCGCCCATTCTTCCCTCTTAAATAAGACATCTCGATGGATTAATGACTAATCAGCCCATGCTCACACATAACTGAGATTTCATGCCTATGGTAGGTTTTTTTTTGGGGGGGGAGAGCTCGCATGACCCAGCTAACATTTAATTTCTCAGATAATCATGAAGCTGGACTTTTCCTCTATGGGGGCCGAAAAGTTTAATTAATGGTAGCAAGACATAACTGATAGTAATGGAACAGTACATACTATATGGATCCGATATTGTTTGGTTAATGGTTTGGGATAATATGTTAATGGTTACAGGACATACCCATACTAATTCCTCCCCCGCATCCACGTACACGCACGCATCCACGTACACGCACGCATCCACGTACACGCACGCATCCACGTACACGCACGCATCCACGTACACGCACGCATCCACGTACACGCACGCATCCACGTACACGCACCGCATCCACGTACACGCACGCATCCACGTACACGCACGCATCCACGTACACGCACGCATCCACGTACACGCACGCATCCACGTACACGCACGCATCCACGTATATCCACGCGCACACGCACGCACAATTTTTATCCAAAATTATCTAAGCAAACCCCCTTACCCCCGTTAAGCCCCACCATTACAATTTTTATATCTTGCCAAACCCCTAAAACAAGAAAAGTTGCAACAGCTCTTAGACCTAACTCTCATAATCTACAATTAATAATTCATAAACACCTCATAAATTCTTTCTTTCTATAGAGTTATATTTTTATAAAAATTTTTCATCTACCATATTCCGCTTTATAAAAATGGCGCTTAAACTA